TTATTTTTTATATAGAATTATAATACTAAATTTTAAGTTTTAATAGGTAAAACTGAAGTTTAATTAAATAATATGTTTAATTTAAATTTACTGAATTTTTAGTTTTAAAATAAATTTATTTTTTGTATAAAATTATAATGTTAAATTTTGAATTTTAGTGATAAAATTAAAGTTTAATTGAATAATATGTTTAATTTAAATTGGTTAAGTTTTTAATTTAAAATAAATTTATTTTTATATAGAATTATGGTATTAAATTTTGAATTTTAATGGATAAAATTAGTTTATTTAAATAGTATATTTAATCTAAATTTGTTTAGTTTTAAATTTAAAAATATATTTATTTTTATATAAAATTATGATATAAAAATTTAAAATTTTTATTTTGAGTAATTAACTTATTTAAAAAAGTTATATACTAATTAATATTTGCTTTAAATTATTTTATGTTTATTTATTTACTTATTTTAAAAGAATTTTTACTTTTTTTTTCTAAAAAAAAATTTTTTGTATACAAATTTTTGTGTTAGATTTTTAATTTTAGATAGAATAATTTATTATAGTGTGTAGTAAAAAGAAGTTATTTTTTTTTAACAATTAAGATTTAAAGATTTTGTAAGTATAAACAAATTTTGTGCCAGCAGTTGCGGTTATACAAAATATGCATTAGAAAATTATTAATTTTAGTTAATATAAATTTTAAATTTAAGTTAATTTTTAGTAAGTGAAATTTTAAAAATTTTTTTATTTTATTTATGATGCTAGGAAATTTTTTTTTAGACTAGGATTAGATACCCTATTATTAAAAATGTAGTTATTAAAATTGTATTAGTATTAGTTAAGGTCTTGAAAATTAAAAAAATGGCGGTATTTTAGTCTATTTAGAGGAACCTGCTTTTTAATTTGATAGTCCACAATTTTAGTATACTTAAGTTTTAAGTTTATATATCGTTGTAGATTGAATATTTTTATTGAATTTTTAATATTCAAGATTTTTAGTTAAAGAAAGACAAATCAAGATATAGTTTATATTTAAGTAATAGTGGGTTACAATAAAAGTATTTATGGATTTTTATATTTAGGATAAAATTAAATTGGATTTAATAGTAATTTTTAATAGATATTAAAAATGATTTTAGCTCTTAAATATGTACATATCGCCCGTCGCTTTCATTTAAGGTGAAATAAGTCGTAACATAGTAGATGTACTGGAAAGTGTATCTAGATTGACAAATTAAAGCTTTAAGAAGCATTTTATTTACATTAAAAGGATTATTTATTTATTTATATAATTTGAATTTAAAATTTTATTTATTTTATTTTTATTTTATTTCTGTTATTAAAAATATTTTATGGTTTTATTAATTTATTGAAAAAATTTATTTTATGATAGTAAATAGTATTGTGAAAGATATTTTTGAAATTTAGAAAAGTAGGATTAAATTTTTGTACCTTGTGTATCAGGGTTTATTAAATATAGTTTAAGGTTAAGTTTCCCGAATTTAAAAGAGTTTAAAGTTTAAAGTTTTTATTGTAGAAAAAATATTAATAATATATTTTAAGAAATGAAATGTTAGTCGATTTTAAATATATCTGGTTTTTTAAGAAAAATTTTAATTTAATTTTTTTTTTAATATTTTTTATTAGTATTTATTTATTTATTAAAAAAAGTTTAAATTACAGGGGATGAGCTTTGTAATAATTTTATATAATATTTATTTTTATTAATTTTTTAGTAGAATTAGAAGTTTTTATCTTTATATAGTATTATAACTATTATTTTTATTTTAAATTTTTATATTTTATATTTATATCATTTATTAAAATTTTTAATTTAATTATTAATTTGAATTAATTTTGATAATATTAGTATAATTTATTTTTATAAATTTAGTTGTAAAGAAGTTAGATATTATAAAGGAATTTGGCAAAAATTTTTTTACCTGTTTATTAAAAACATGGCCTTTTGTAAAAATTTTAAGGTCTAGTCTGCCCAATGAGGTTTTGAATGGCTGCAGTATTTTGACTGTGCTAAGGTAGCATAATCATTAGTTTCTTAATTAGAAGCTTGTATGAAAGGCTGGATAAAAAAAAATCTGTCTCTATAATAAATAATTAGAATTTAATTTTTAAGTTAAAAAGCTTAAATTTTAATGAAAGACGAGAAGACCCTATAGAGTTTAACATATTTTTAGATATTTTTTTTTATATTTAGAATTTAATATTTTTATATTTAAGTTTGTTTAGTTGGGGTGATTGAAAAATTAAGTTAACTTTTATTGAATAAGACATTGATTAGTGAATAAAAGATCCTTTAAAAGATAAAAGATTAAATTACCTTAGGGATAACAGCGTAATTTCTTTTTAGAGCTCTAATCGAAAAAGAAGATTGCGACCTCGATGTTGGATTAAAATATATTTTTGGTGTAGTAGCTATAAAATTAGGTCTGTTCGACCTTTAAAATTTTACATGATCTGAGTTTAGACCGGCGTGAGCCAGGTTGGTTTCTATCTTTATTTTGATAATAAATTTTAGTACGAAAGGACCAAATGTATATTAAATTAATTTAATTTAAGATTTAAATTATTATTTTGGCAGATTAGTGCAATAGATTTAGAATCTTTATAAGTAAAAATTTTTACAGATAATAATAATAATTAAAGATTTATTAGTTAGAGTTTTACAAATATTAATTTTAATTGTTTGTGTTTTAGTTTGTGTAGCTTTCTTTACTTTACTAGAGCGTAAAATTTTAGGATATATTCATATTCGTAAAGGGCCTAATAAATTAGGAGTTTTAGGAATTTTACAGCCTTTTAGAGATGCTGTTAAGTTATTTACTAAGGAGCAATTGTTTCCTTCTAAGTCTAATATTATTATTTTTTATATTGCTCCCATTATGAATTTATTTTTATCTTTATTTTTATGAGTTGCATACCCATTTATTACAGTTAATTTTAGTTTTAGATTTGCTTTTCTTTTTATTTTAGGTGTATCTAGATTAGGGGTTTATTCAATTATGTTAGCTGGTTGATCTTCTAATTCTAATTATTCTATATTAGGTAGTATTCGATGTATTGCTCAGGTTATTTCTTATGAGGTGAGTTTTATTTTAATTTTATTATCTTTTTTATTTATAGTTTCTAGATTTAATATAATTAATTTTATAAAGTATCAGGAATTTATTTGATTTTTATTTTTATTTTTTCCTTTAAGTGTAATAATTTTTATTTCTCTTTTAGCAGAGACAAATCGGGCTCCTTTTGATTTTTCAGAGGGGGAGTCAGAGTTAGTTTCTGGATTTAATACAGAGTATGGTAGTGGGGGGTTTGCTATAATTTTTTTGGCTGAATATGGAAGTATTTTATTTATAGGTGTTTTATTAAGAATTGTTTTATTAGGTTCTAATTTACTTAGAATTAGATTTTATTTTAAATTAGGATTAATAGTAATTTTATGAATTTGAGTTCGGGGTGCGATGCCTCGGTATCGGTATGATAAATTAATGTATTTAGCTTGAAAGGGATATTTACCAGTTTCTTTATTCTATTTATTGATATCTTTTAGGTTATTAGTTTTAGTATTTATTGAAATTATATAGTGAATTTTTTTTAGTACAAGTTAATAGAAAATTATTGTTTCTTTTTTATACTTTCAAAATATATACTTATTCAAGTTCATTAACTTTTAATAATAAATTTATTTTTATATTATTATATTATTATTATATATTATTTTTGGTCTTAATAATATTATTATTATTTATTATAATATTTAATAATATATGAAATAGATAAATTAATATATGAAATAGATAAATTAATATATGAAATAGATAAATTAATAAATGAAATAGATAAATTAATAAATTTAAAAATTTATTTAAGAGAAAAGTAATTTATCTCAAAATTTAGCTATTATAGGATTAATAATAAAGATAGAGAAGTAAAGAGTAGTCAAAATTTGTCCAGTTAAGATATAGGGGGTTTCTACTGGTTTAGCCCCAATTCAGGTTAATAAGATAATTGTTCTGAATAATAATCAAAATAATATTTTATTAATAGGGTAGAATTGATTTCTTTGGAATTTTTTTTTGTTAATAAAAGGTATTAGATAAAGAATTGCAATAGATATTACGAGAGCTATTACACCTCCTAATTTATTGGGAATTGATCGTAGAATTGCATAGGCAAATAAAAAATATCATTCAGGTTGAATATGAATAGGAGTTACCAAGGGATTTGCGGGGGTGAAATTATCGGGGTCTCCTAAAAGATATGGGGCTTGAAGAGATAAAATAGATAGTCTAAATATAATAATAATAAATCCAACAGAATCCTTTAAGGTAAAAAATGAATGAAATGGGATTTTATCTATATTTCTATTAGTTCCTAGTGGATTATTAGATCCTGTTTCATGTAAAAATAATAAATGAATAATTACTAGTGCGGTAACAATAAATGGTAAAATAAAATGAAATGTGAAAAATCGTGTTAGTGTTGCGTTATCAATTGCAAATCCCCCTCAGATTCATTGTACAATAGTTTCTCCTAGATATGGGATAGCTGAAATAAGGTTTGTAATAACTGTAGCACCTCAAAAAGATATTTGTCCTCATGGTAAAACGTAGCCTAAAAAGGCTGTTGCTATAACTATAAAAAAAATTGTTACACCGGATATTCAGGTTTCTATTAAATAGTAAGATCTATAATATAGTCCTCGTCCAATATGAAGGTAGAGGCAAATAAAGAAGAATGAAGCACCATTAGCATGTAATACTCGGATAAGTCATCCGTAGTTTACATTTCGACAAATATGTGTAATTCTTTCAAATGCTATTAAGACATTAGGACAAAAATGTAAAGCTAAAAAGATTCCTGTTAGGATTTGAATTATAAGACAAAGTCCTAATAATCTACCAAAATTTCACATAGATGAAATATTTGTGGGAGTTGGTAAATTGATTAATGAATTATTAATGATTTTGTACAAATTAGATTTTTTTAAGTGTTTTATCATTTATTTTTGACGTAGGGGTCCTATTTTTTTTTCAGTAATTTTTACAACAGTAATTAATGTTATTAATAGATATAGTATAATTACAATAATAAGTTTATTTTTAGGAAAATTAAATATTTTTGTTAAAGTTGGAGTTTTATTAATAGTATTAGTAATTTCTTGGCTAATTATTGTTAAAATTTCATTTATTGAATTTGGTATTATTATATCTTGTAAAATTATAATTATTAATATTATTATTGTTATAATATAAAAAATTATTAGTATATATTTTGGTATTTTAAATTTTTCATTAGAGGCGATTCTTGTTATATAAATAAATATAATTAATATTCCACTAATTATAATAAGGAATAATAAATAAGAGAATCAAAAGTTAAGATATAAGATTCCAGATGATAAGGAAATTAAAATTGTTTGAATTAATAAAATAAAACCTAGTGAAAGGGGGTGTTTTATTGATATAAAAAAAATTGATATGAAGGTATTTAATGTTAAGAAATATAAAGTAATTTCAGAAAATAGTTTTTAAAAATAATAATTTTGGAGATTATAGATAAAGAAATATTTCTTTTTTTCTGAAGTTTTAAAAGTAATAATTACTTATTTTTGATTTACAAGACCAAGATTTTTATTTAAATTATTAAAACTTAAAATTTATTTTATTAATGTTAATATATTTATATATATATTCTTTATTTTTTATATTTATTTCTAGGTTATTAGTTTATATTTTAAATTATAGTCATTTTTTGATTATTTTGTTGAGATTAGAAAGAATAGTTTTAAGTTTATTTTTATTAATATTTTTTTATTATGTAAAATTTAATATAGAAAGATTTGTTTCTATAGTATTTATTTCTGTCACAGTTTGTGAGAGAGCTCTTGGGCTAAGTTTATTAGTTTGAATAATCCGTACACATGGGGGAGATTTTGTTATATTAATAGATAATTTATGATAAAGTTAATTTTAGGTGCGATATTTTTGATCCCTTTATGTTTTTTTAATTTTTGATTATTATCAAGAGGATTATTAATAATTATATTTATATTAATTATAAATTTTTTATGTAAAAATAGTTTTAGGGAAATTTCTTATTGGCTAGGGATAGATTTATTATCTTATATTTTAATTGGTTTAAGAATTTGAATTTGTTTTTTGATAATTATAGCTTCTGAAAATTTATATAAGGAAAAATTTTATTTTAAGTATTTTTTATTAGTAATATATATTCTTTTATTAAGATTAATTTTAACTTTTAGTAGATTAAATATATTTATTTTTTATTTTTTTTTTGAGGTGAGTTTAATTCCGACTTTAATTTTAATTGTAGGTTGGGGGAATCAACCTGAACGAATTCAGGCTGGTATTTATTTATTATTTTATACTTGTTTATTTTCTTTGCCTATAATAGTAGGGATTTTCTTTATTTATAAAGAATTTTTTACATTAGAGTTTTTTTTATTAAGGAGAATTCAAGGAGTTTCAATTTTTATATATTTATGTATTAATATAGTTTTTTTTGTGAAAATTCCTATATTTTTTTTACATTTATGACTTCCCAAGGCTCATGTAGAGGCTCCAATTTCTGGCTCAATAATTTTAGCAGGTGTTATATTAAAGTTGGGGGGGTACGGTTTATTACGAGTAATAAAAATGTTTGAAGTTTTGATTAATAGAATAAATTTAGGATTAATTTGTATTTCTATAGCAGGGGCAGTCTATATTTCTATAATTTGTTTACGTCAAAGCGATATAAAAATATTGATTGCTTATTCTTCAGTTTCACATATGGGGTTAGTTTTGGGGGGTATTTTAACAATAAATTTATGAGGGGCATGAGGTGCTATAATTTTAATGTTAGCACATGGTCTTAGTTCATCTGGTTTATTTTGTTTAGCTAATTTATGTTATGAGCGAAATCATAGTCGTAGTCTATTTTTAAATAAGGGATTTATAGGTTTAATGCCTAGTATAAGTTTATGATGATTTTTATTATGTTCTTCTAATATAGCTGCTCCACCTTCTTTAAATTTATTGGGGGAAGTAGTATTAATTAATTCTATTTCTTTATATAGAGAGATTTTTATACTAAATTTATTTATTTTAGTATTTTATAGTGCGGTTTATTCTTTATTTTTATTTTCTTATTCTCAGCATGGTAGCGTATATTCTGGAATTTATTCTTTTTCTTTACCAACTATTCGTGAGTTTCATTTATTATTTTTACATTGGGTTCCATTAAATGTTTTATTTTTAAAATCAGAAATTGTTTCTTTATGGGTTTGTTTAAATAGTTTAGTAAAAATTTTAATTTGTGGAGTTAAAGATATAATAAGTAAATATATTATTTTAAACAATTTTTTTATGTAAGATTTATTTTTATTTTTTTCTTATATTTTCAATATTATTTTTTTTATTGGGGAGATATTTGTTAATAATTGATTATAGAATATTTATTGAATTTAATTTAATATTTTTATCTTCTTCTTCTTTTTTAATAGTATTTTATATTGATTGAATATCTTTTATTTTTATAAGATTTGTATTGTATATTTCTTCTTTAATTTTAAAGTATACTGAAGAATATATACATGGAGATATATCTCTTGATCGGTTTATTATTTTAATAGTTTTATTTGTAATTTCTATAATAATAATAATTACTAGATTGAATTTATTATCTATTTTGTTAGGTTGAGATGGTCTAGGCTTAGTTTCTTATGCTTTAGTTATTTATTATCAAAATGTAAAATCGTTTAATGCTGGAATATTAACTGCTTTATCTAATCGAGTTGGGGACGCTGCTTTATTAGTAGGTATAGTTTGATTTATAGGATGTGGGGGTTTAAATTTTATATTCTATCAAGATTTGAATAATTCTTGAGAGAGGGTAAGAGTTAGTTTAATAATTTGTGGGGGTTTTATTATATTAGCAGCTTTGACTAAAAGAGCTCAAATTCCTTTTTCTTCCTGATTACCAGCAGCTATGGCAGCCCCAACTCCCGTGTCTTCTTTAGTTCATTCCTCAACTTTAGTTACAGCTGGTGTTTATTTATTAATTCGTAATTATGCTTTAATAAATTTTTTATTTATTAAGATTTTGTTATTTATTTCTTTGAGTACTATATTTATAGCTGGTGCTTGTGCAAATTTTGAATATGACTTAAAAAAGATTATTGCTCTATCTACTTTGAGTCAATTAGGAATAATAATTGTAATTTTAAGTTTAGGGGGGGTAGATTTAGCTTTTTTTCATCTATTGATTCATGCTTTATTTAAGGCTTTATTATTTATATGTGCTGGAGCAATTATTCATAATATTGGAAATATTCAAGATATTCGATTTATAGGCGGTATTGTTAAATTTATACCTTTAACAATAATTTGTATAAATATTAGAAATTTTGCTTTATGTGGGTTACCCTTTTTATCTGGTTTTTACTCTAAGGATTTAATTGCAGAAGTTTTATCTAGAACAGTATTAGGTTTTTTTATTTATAGATTTTTTTTTATTTCTATTGGATTGACAGTTTCTTATTCGGTTCGGTTGATTTTGTATATTTTTTGAGGAGATTATAATTTTTTATCTGTATTGTGTTTGGGTGAGGATAATAATAATATTATAGTTAAATCGATGCTAGGATTAGTTATATTTGTTGTATTTATGGGCTCTTTTTTTAGGTGAATTATGTTTTCAACTCCAATTTTTATTGTTCTTCCATTTTATATAAAATTAATAGTTTTATTAATAGTAAGATTAGGTGTAATTTTAGGTATCTGTATTAATTATAGAGTATACAATTTAAATTCTAAACATTTCAGATTTTATAATTCAGTAATATTTTTTTTTAGTATATGAAATATACCAGTTTTATCAACATTGGGTGTTAATTTGTATCTTTTAACTTTAGGAAAATTATATTATAAAAGATTAGATCAAGGTTGATTTGAAATTTATGGTAGAGGGGGTATTTTTTATTCTTTAAAAAAGATTGGATGTAGAATTCAGGTTTTATCTTGAATTAATTTTAAAATATTTTTGTTACTAATTTTATCTTATTTTATTTTGTTAGTAATTTTATTTTACTTAAATAGCTTATTAACGGTAGAGCGTGGCATTGAAGTTGCTAAGGAAATTATTTATTTTTAAGTAAATTTTTTTTTATTTATAAGATATTATCTAATTATACAATGAAAATATATTGTTTTTTTTAAACTATATAAATAAAGGTATAATATATAATTAATAGAATTAAAAACAGATTTCACTGCTTAAGTAAAAGTTAGAAGCTTTTTCTTGGGTTTCTTAATTCTTTTGTTTAAGATAAAATCTAATTTAACCATTAACAGTGGTTTACCTCTATTTTGGTTTTAAACAAAAATAAGGATCTAAAAAGATCAAAATCTTAGGTCGAAGCTAAGTACAAATTTTTGTTTCTTATTTAAGATTAAGATAGATTATTAATCAATATTTTTTAAATGCAACTTAAAAGTTTTACTTTAAACTACTATCCTTATTTTATTTTAAATTATTTATTTAGTTCAATTTAATGTTCCTTGGTTTAATTCATGAAATAATCCAATAATTAAAATAATAGTAAAAATAGATAGACATAGAGTAGAATATATTATTGAAGTTTTTTTTATAATAATAATAAAAGGTAGAAGTAGGGTAAGTTCAACATCAAAAATAATAAATACAATCGCAATTAAAAAAAAATGTAAGGAAAATGGTAGTCGAGCTAAATTTTTAGGATCAAAGCCGCATTCAAATGGTCTTGATTTTTCTCGGTCTATAATTAATTTTTTTGTAGTTAGATTTAAAATAATAGTTAAAATAATTATAATAATTATAATTATTATTGTTATAATTAAATTAATTTTTATTACTTGTACTAGTAGAAATCTAGATTTTTTAATTGGAAGTTAAATATAATTTTTATACTATACAAATAGTTTTTAATTTACTTTATCCTCCCCATCAGTAAATAGAAATATAGAGAAAAAGTCATACAACATCTACAAAATGTCAATATCAAGCAGCTGCCTCAAATCCAAAATGATGTGTTGATGAAAGATGATTTAAGTAAAGTCGTATTAAACATACTCTTAAAAATGTTGATCCGATAATAACATGTAATCCATGTAATCCTGTTGTTATAAAAAATGTAGAGCCATAAGCTCTATCTGCAATTGTAAATGATGCTTCATAATATTCATATCCTTGTAAAAAAGTAAAATAGATTCCTAAAAAGGCAGTTAAGAATAATCCTTGAAAGGCTTGGTTAAAGTTATTTTCTATAAGTCTATGATGGGCTCAGGTGATTGATAGGCCTGAGGTTAAAAGAATCAAAGTATTTAATAGGGGAATTTCTAAGGGGTTGAATGGTAAAATTCTCTTAGGTGGTCAGTTTATACCAATTTCAATATTTGGGGCTAATCTTGAGTGAAAAAAAGCTCAGAAAAATCCTAAAAAGAAAAAGATTTCTGAAGTAATAAATAAAATTATACCTCATTGAAGACCTTTTCTTACTTTTAAAGTATGAAGTCCTTGGTAGGTTCTTTCACGAGTTACGTCTCGTCATCATTGATATATAATTAGAAGTGTTGTTGTTAACCCAAGTATTATTAGATTATTTTGATTTAAGTGAAATCATTTAATTCTTCCTATTAATAGGATAAAAGTTCTAAAAGATCCTAATAATGGTCAAGGTCTTGCATCTACTAAGTGGAAGGGGTGATTTTTATTTGTATACATTAAGAGGTTTCTCTAGAATAAAGAGTTGTTAAGACTGAAAAAACATAGGCTTGAATAATAGCAACTGCAGTTTCTAACAATAATAATATAATTTGAGCTAAAATTAAGATTCTTAAAAGATAAGAAGATAGTCTTGTTCCTGCGTTTCCTATAAGAGTTAATAATAAATGTCCAGCAATTATATTGGCTGTTAATCGAATAGCTAGTGTTCCGGGTCGGATAATATTTCTAATAGTTTCTACGAGGACTAAAAATGGTAAAAGAGGTCTTGGGGCCCCTTGCGGAACTAAATGAGCAAATATTTTATTTGTATTATTTATTCATCCAAATAATATAAATCTTAATCACATTGGTAGTCTTAGAGTTAATGTAAATCTTATGTGTCTTGAGGAAGTAAAAATATAGGGGAATAATCCTAAAGAATTATTAATTATAATTGTTATAAAAAGGCTTATAAATAAAATAGTACTTCCGTTAAAATTTTTATTTTTAATTAAAATTTTAAATTCATTATGTATTGTTAATCTTAACTTTATTAAAAGTATTGAAGTTCGAGATGGAATAAGCCAAAAAGAAGGTGGTAATAGGGTAAAAATTAATAGAGATCTTATTCAATTTAAAGAAAGAAAAGGAGATGTTGATGGATCAAAAGATGAAAATAGATTTATTATCATTTTCAGTTAATAATTTTAGTTTTTTTTCTTATTAATTGATAAGTTGGTAAATAACAAAATATATAGTATCCTAAAATAGAAGTTAAGATGAATAAAATTGAAAAATAAAGAAACAGAGAGATTCACTGTAGTGGGGCTATTTGAGGTATTAAAAATTACTTTTAATGGTAATTTTAGTTTGACAAACTAATGTTATATATTTTTAACTAAATTTTTCATTAGAAGTAGAAGTTAATTTACTATTTTATGGTTTAAGAGACCAATGCTTACTTTCAGCCATCTAATGAATTAAAATTGTTAATTCATTTTAAAAAAGAGTTAGTTGAGACAGATTCAATTACAATTGGTATAAATCTATGGTTAGCTCCACAAATTTCTGAGCATTGCCCATAAAGTAATCCAGTTCGGTTGATAATAAAGTTAGTTTGGTTAAGACGACCTGGAGTTCTATCAATTTTTACTCCCAGGGATGGAATAGTTCAGGAATGAATTACATCGGTAGATGTTGTGATAATTCGAATTTGAGAATTAAATGGGATTGTTAAACGGTTATTTACATCTAATAATCGAAAATTATAAAGATTTAACTCATTTCTAGGAATTATGTAGGAATCAAATTCAATATTTTTATAATCAGAATATTCATAAGTTCAATATCATTGATGTCCAATAGTTTTTACAGTTAAAAGAGGGTTATAAATTTCATCTAAAATATATAGAATTCGTAAAGATGGGAGAGCAATTAAAATTAGAATAAGAGCAGGAAGAATTGTTCAAATAGTTTCAATTAATTGACCTTCTAATAAATAACGGTGTATAAATTTATTAAAAAGTATAGATATTAAAATTTGTCCAACTAAGATAGTAATAATTACTAAGATTATTAGAGTATGATCATGAAAAAATATTAATTGTTCTATAAGAGGAGATGTTCTATCTTGAAGTATTAATGTTTGTTTTGTTGCAATTTCTAGAAAAAGTATAAACTTTATTTTTGGAGCTTAAAACCAATGCACTAATCTGCCATTTTAGAAGTTTAAGGTTAGTATAGGGGGTTCATTATAACTATGGTCAGTTGGGGGTAGTATTTGGAGTCATTCAATAGATGGTGATATATTAAGTCTTGTTAAGATTAGTCGTTTGGTCATAAATCTTTCTCAAATAATAAAAATAAAGTAAAAAATTCTGATTAAAGAAATTATTCTACCAATTGAAGAGATAATATTTCATATAAGGTATGCATCTGGATAATCTGAGTATCGTCGTGGTATTCCTCTTAATCCTAAAAAATGTTGTGGGAAGAAGGTTATATTAACACCTACAAATATGGTTAAGAATTGAATTTTTAAAAATTTATTATTTAATGAAATTCCTGTGAATAAAGGGAATCATTGTACAACTCCTGCTAAAATAGCAAAGACTGCACCTATTGATAAAACATAGTGAAAGTGTGCAACTACATAATAGGTATCATGCAAAATAATATCTAGGGATGAGTTAGCAAGGATTACTCCAGTTAAACCTCCTATAGTAAATAAAAAAATAAATCCTAAGGATCATATAGATGCGGGGTTGAGTGAGATTTGTGCCCCATGATAAGTTGCGAGTCATCTAAATACTTTAATTCCTGTCGGGACTGCAATAATTATTGTAGCTGATGTGAAGTAGGCTCGTGTATCTACATCTATTCCAACTGTAAATATATGATGAGCTCAGACAACAAATCCTAATAAGCCAATTGCAACTATAGCATAAATTATACCAAGTGCTCCGAAAGCTTCTTTTTTTCCTCTTTCTTGTCTAATAATGTGAGAAATTATGCCAAAGCCTGGAAGGATTAAAATGTATACTTCAGGGTGCCCAAAGAATCAAAATAAGTGTTGGTAAAGGATGGGGTCTCCTCCTCCTGAGGGATCAAAAAATGAAGTATTAATATTACGATCTGTTAATAGTATTGTAATTGCCCCAGCAAGTACTGGGAGAGATAACAACAATAGAATTGCTGTAATTTTTACAGCTCATGTAAAAAGAGTAAGTTGTTCTGTTTTACATCCTAGGGGGTGTATATTAATAGCTGTTGCAATAAAATTTATTGCACCTAAAATTGAAGAGATTCCTGCCATGTGTAGACTAAAAATTGCTAAGTCTACAGAAGGACCTTCATGTGCAATGTTTCTTGCAAGGGGTGGATATACTGTTCAGCCTGTGCCGGCTCCCTTGTCTACAATTCTTCTTATTAATAAAAATGTGAGAGAGGGAGGCAGTAGTCAAAATCTTATGTTATTAAGACGTGGGAATGCTATATCAGGAGCCCCAAGTATAAGGGGCACTAATCAGTTACCGAACCCTCCAATTATAATAGGTATTACTATAAAAAAAATTATAATGAAAGCATGAGCTGTTACTGCAGAATTATAAATTTGATCGTCTCCAATTAATCTGCCGGGGGTTCCTAATTCTGTACGTACAATTATACTGAGTGAAGTACCAACTATTCCTGCTCATGTTCCGAAAATAAAGTATAATGTACCAATATCTTTGTGATTTGTTGAGTAAAGTCACTTATTCGGTAAAGTGGCTGAAGTTAAGGCGTTAAATTGTAAATTTAAAAATGAAGTTATTTTCCTTTGCTAAAAATTAAATTAAATTATATAGTCAATTATGATTATAAGCTGCAAACTTATAGGTAATTTATATTAAATTTATAATTTAATAAAAATTAGAAAATTTTTCTATTTTTGACTTTGAAGGTCAATAGTTTTTTTAACTTAAATTTTTATATATTATTATATTAGTAGAGTAATTCTTAAAAGTCTTATTATTCTTATTAATACTAAAAAGTTATTAAGGGCTGATATAAATCTTATTTTTGGAAGATTTAAAATTGAAGTTTTTATAAGAGAGGTCAGAGTTAATCTTAAAAAAATAATTCGTAGGTAAAAGTATAGCGTAATTAAAGTGGCCAGAATAATTAGAGTAATCGGAAGATATCCTATGGTGTATGTTACTCTGTTAATTGTTATTCATTTTGGTAAAAATCCCAAGAATGGGGGTAAACCTCCTAAGGAAATAAAATTAAATATAAAAAATAATTTTATATTATTATTTGAGTAGAAATTTATTAGTTGAGGAAAAAATAATGTATGTGAGGTTTTAAATATAAGAGTAATATTTAAGTTTATTAGGGCATAAATTAAAAAGTAACTAAATCAGATATAGATTGAGTTTAGTAATGCTATAATTATTCATCCAATATGATTAATAGAAGAATAGGCAAGGATTTTTCGAAGACAGGTTTGGTTAAATCCAAGAATTCTTCCAGTAATAGAAGAAATAATAGCAATTATAGTTAGTAGGGGTGAGTTTATATTATATGATAGTAGTATTATAGGGGCAATTTTTTGTCACGTTAAAAGAATTAAAGATGTCATTCAGTTTAATCCTCTAATAACTTCTGGAAACCAAAAGTGGAGTGGGGCAGCTCCTATTTTTATTAACAGAGTTAATTGAAGAATTAAAGATGTTGTTAAATTTAAATTTCTTGAAAAATTTTTTTCATTTACAAAAATAATTAAGGATAGAATTAAAGTTATTGAAGCTATTGTTTGGACAATAAAATATTTAATGGCGGCCTCAGAAGAATACATGTCTCTCTTTTTTATTAGGGGTAAAAAAGATAATAAGTTTACCTCAAGCCCGATTCATGCAATAATTCAGGATGAGGCTGAGATAGATACCAGAGTTCCAGCTATGAGAGTAAAAAAAAATAATAATTTGTATATATTAATTATTAAAAAATTTTTTAGTTGAATTATAATTTCAAGAGAAAGGTAGCTACCTTTCTTTATTTTTGTATTTTAGTATAGAATGTACGTTGAATTTTGATTTCTTAAGAAGTAACTTAAAGTTGCTAGATACAAGTATTATATGTGATAATAAATAAAATATGTCTCTTTACACATTATATTTATTTATATTAATATATTAATAAATTCTTATTTTTAATAATTAAAAGGAAAATAATAACTCTCAAAATTCATTTTAGTAGCTAAAAGGAAAATAAATAATTTTCAAAATCCATTTTTTAGTATAATAAAACTTATTTGTAAGGGATTAAATTGCTGAATAATAACGTGGTGGTGTGGTTGCACTTAAAAAACAATTTTTTAAAGATTTCACGTTTTAAATAAATAGTTTATTTTTATTGAGAGTTTTATATAATTTAAAATTATTTTAAAATTAAGGGTAAAAGATTTGGTTTTAAATTAAAAAGAAAAGGAGTGACACCTTTGTGGTTGGGGTATGAACCCAAAAGCTTTATTAGCTTATCTTTTTATTATAATAAAAAAGATAAACATATAAATTAATTGTATTTGGAAACTTATAATAATTTAGTTTTAGTATAATATGAGGAAATTAGGATTTCCATGTAATATTCTATCAAAATATTCCTTTTATCAGGCATCATATTTAATTTAATTTTTAAAATTAAAATTAAGAATTATTTTGTAAATTTTTTTAAAAGGTAAAATTTTTTAAACATATAATTTGTAGTTTTAATTGAAATTATTTTATTTAAATTTATTGAGTTTTTAGTTTTGGTAAAATTTATTTTTTGTATAAAATTATAATATTAAATTTTAAATTTTAATTGTATAAGATTAAAGTTTAATTAAATATTATATTTAATTTAAATTTATTGAATTTTTAGTTTTAAAATAAATTTATTTTTTATATAGAATTATAATGATAAAATTTTGATTTTAGTTAGATAAAGTTGAAGTTTAATTAAATAATATGTTTAATTTAAATTTATTGAATTTTTAGTTTTGAAATCAATATTATTTTTTATATAGAATTATAATGATAAAATTTTGATTTTAGTTAGATAAAGTTGAAGTTTAATTAAATAATGTGTTTAATTTAAATTTATTGAATTTTTAGTTTTAAAATAAATTTATTTTTTATATAGAATTATAATGATAAAATTTTGATTTTAGTAGGTAAAGTTGAAGTTTAATTAAATAATATGTTTAATTTAAATTTATTGAATTTTTAATTTTAAAATAAATTTATTTTTTTTTATAGAATTATAATATTAAATTTTAAATTTTAATTAGGTAAAATTTAAGTTTAATAAAATAGTATATTTAATTTAAATTTGTTAGGTTTTTAGCCTTAAAATAAATTTATTTTTTTATATAAAATTATATAATGTTAAATTTTAAATTTTTAATTAGTGAGTTGAATTTATTTAAATAATATATTTAATTTAAGTTTATTAAGTTTTTAGTTTAAATATAAATTTAATTTATATTAAGTTATGATTTTTAATTAAAAATTTATTTTTAAATAATTTATATTAATTTATATTAATTTATATTAATTTATATTAATTTATATTAATTTATATTAATTTATATTAATTTATATTAATTTATATTAATTTATAT